GTTCGTGACATAGTTGTATGGAGAGACGAAAAAAAAAATTTTCGACGGATCTAGGGAGGTGTCTGTCTAAGGAAAATAAATTCCTTAAAGTGATAGCGTTCAATTAATAAGAGTTGAATAGGCAGACATTTGTTTAAATGGGTGATGATATTGTCTGTTATTAGGTTAGGCTTGCGATGCGCTTTGTATTGTCCTTGTTTTTGGGGTTTGGCAAGGATATAGTACGGTGTGGAGGGGGTCTAACGGGGGGTAGGGGGGGTTTGTCGACTCAAAAGAACATGTCCTTGCTGTGTGCGTACACGTGGGTGTGTGCGTACACGTGGGTGTGTGCGTACACGTGGGTGTGTGCGTACACGTGGGTGTGTGCGTACACGTGGGTGTGTGCGTACACGTGGGTGTGTGCGTACACGTGGGTGTGTGCGTACACGTGGGTGTGTGCGTACACGTGGGTGTGTGCGTACACGTGCCACCCGGGGGGATATATGGATGGGTTTATGTCCTGAACCATGAAGTTCATATCCCCGTATGGTGCATATTCATGAGAGACAAGAATCATGCATACTACACAACTAGCATGCCCCTGCTTCATTAAGCTCATGTCCTGCTACCCTCATCATGCGGAGAGGGAAGGTACATTAAGAGGCTCGTCCGGGACGGAAATGCTCCTGAACCCTGGCCCGCCGCGGCCCAGTTGAGTCCAAGCATACCCCAATAAAAAATCCTACTAAAGGCATGACAGAACAGTTATGCCGCGGCATGGGCTGATTAGTCACTAATCCATCGTGATGTCTTATTTAAGGGGAACGAATGGGCGATTCTAAGGTTGTATGGCCCTGAAGCAAGAACCAGATGCCGTTTACGACCCAAGTTAGAAACCCCCAAGTTAAATGGGCCTGGGACAAGAAGAGGGACACTGATTGGGCGGGTTGCTGGTTTCACGGAGGTAGGTAGATCAAGGGACACCCTTTGACGGTGGATAGACATGTTGACAAGGTTTAACGTAAATTAATGGTGTATGTACGACCAATAAATAGTATGTGCTTGGGTGATTAATCATTATTAATTACCTTGTTCATATCCATATGCTAAATAGATATAATGTCAGAGTATAAATTAAATGTCATTGACACATTAACTTTATGTACCTGCTTAATATTCATGGGGAATATAATATAATGCACTATTATACATAGATGTCCTTCATTAATATGGGGTAATTAAATATATGCACTAATAACATAGCGCAAGGAGTAGTTTATGCAGAATTTCAGCTTTGGGTGTTGAAGGTAGGGCTTAATGCCTTCTCCTTGAGTCTATGGGGAAGTTTAATTCCCTTCTCTGGTTTACAAGACCAGTATAATTAGTATACTACATGGACTCTTCATTTTAGGAGGTAATTTTCTACTATGCTGACTAAGGGTATTAGAACTAGTAGAATTAGGAAGTAAAGGATGGACGTTAATTGGCCGATAATAATGTAAGGGTGTTCTACTGGTTGTCCTCCGATTCATGTGAGTGTGAGTAGCACTGCTACGAGTAGTCAAAATAAGCATTGGCTAAGGGGGCGGAATATTATGCTCCGTTGTTTGGATGTATGTAGTATTGGGATAATTGCCAGTACTAGGATTGATAGGACTAGGGCTAGGACTCCTCCGAGTTTATTTGGGATTGAGCGTAGAATTGCATAAGCGAAGAGGAAATATCATTCTGGTTTGATGTGAGGAGGTGTGTTGAGGGGATTTGCTGGTATATAGTTGTCGGGGTCTCCTAGGAGGTCAGGGGAAAATAGGACTAGTGTTGATAGAGCAGTAAGTATAATTAGAAATCCTAGGGCGTCTTTAATGGTATAGTAGGGGTGAAATGGGATTAGGTCGGGGTCTGATGGAATGCCCGTGGGGTTGTTGGATCCGGTTTCATGTAGGAATAGGAGATGGACTATTACTAGGGCTGCTACTAGGAATGGTAGTAGAAAATGGAAGGCAAAGAATCGAGTTAGGGTGGCTTTGTCTACAGAGAATCCTCCTCAGATTCATTGGACAAGATCTGTTCCGATATAGGGAATAGCGGAGAGTAGGTTTGTAATAACTGTAGCTCCTCAGAAGGATATTTGTCCTCATGGTAACACGTAGCCTATGAATGCAGTGGCTATGACTGCGAAGAGGAGGAGAATACCAACGTTTCATGTTTCTGTATATATGTAAGATCCGTAGTAGAGTCCTCGGCCTACATGGAGGTATAGGCAGATAAAGAATATGGATGCTCCGTTGGCGTGGAGATAGCGGAGTATTCAGCCGTAGTTGACGTCTCGGCAGATATGTGCTACTGAGTTGAATGCTGTAGCTGTGTCGGATGTGTAGTGTATAGCTAGGAATAATCCTGTTAAGATTTGTACGGCTAAGCATACTCCTAAGAGAGAGCCAAAGTTTCATCATGATGATAGGCTGGAGGGGGTGGGGAGGTCTACAAGGGAGTTGTTGATAATTTTTAGGAGTGGGTGGGTTTTTCGAATGTTGGTCATTATTGTTCTTATAGTTGAAGTACAACGGTGGTTTTTCATGCCATTGGTCATGGGTGTAACCATGTAAGAATAATGGCAGCATACATTGTATTTGTTTTAAGTGTTGTTTTTGTATTGAGTTTTGCCGGGGTTTCTTCGAAACCCTCTCCGATTTATGGAGGGCTAGGTTTGATTGTGAGTGGGGGTGCGGGATGTGGGATTGTGATGAGTTTCGACGGACCATTTTTGGGATTGATGGTGTTTTTAATTTATTTGGGAGGTATGTTGGTAGTTTTTGGGTATACTACAGCTATAGCTACAGATCAGTATCCGGAGGTTTGGGTTTCTAATAAAACGGTACTGGGAGCTTTCATTGTAGGTGTAATTATGGAGTTTGTTTTAGTTTTCGCTGTGATAAAGGATACGGATTTAGGGATGATCTTTGGATTTGGTGGGGGAGGGGGAGATTGAGTTAGTTATGATGTAGGGAAGGCGGGTCCTGTTAATAAGGAGTTAACTGGTGTAGGAGGTCTATATAGTTTTGGAGTATGGTTGGTGGTGGTTACTGGGTGGTCTTTATTGGTTGCTGTTGTGGCAGTTATGGAAGTTACGCGTGGTGGTTAAGCAGAGTTAAGGTGATTAGAAAAGTGGCTAGGAAGGAGAGGAAATAAAGTTTGATTAATCCTTTTTGGTTGGAGACCAGATTTGAAGATGTTAGTTGGAGAGAGGAGATTGATTTGGGGAGGAGGGCTTCAAGTCAGGTGAGGTCTAGTAGGGAGGATGCAGATTTTTGGCTGAAGGTTAGGTTTGTTATTGGGGATAGTCGATGTATAATGGTTGGGAAATAGCCTAGGAGGTTGGAGAATTTGAATAGGTTTGTAGGGGTCTTAAATTTTAAGTTTAGTGCGGCAAGGTTAAGTTCTAGGGCGAGAAGGAATCCAGTTAAGGTAACGATTAATGCTGTGAGTTTAAGGTAAGGGGGCATAGTTATTGGAGGAATAGTGGTTGGAGGGATGTTGTTTGAGATTAGGAATCCGGCGAAAATGCTTCCGATAAGGAGACGTTTGATGGCGTTGAGTAGAAGTGGGTTGTTTTCGTTAATTAGAATTAGAGTAGAGAGACGGGGTTGCCCTAGTAGTGCGAAGAAGATAATTCGGGTGCTGTATACGGCTGTAAGAGTGGTGGCAATGAGGGTTATAAGGAGGGCTCAGGCGTTGGTATAAGAGGTGTTAGCTGCTTCGATGATTAGATCTTTGGAGTAAAATCCTGTTAGGAAGGGGGTGCCTGTCAGTGCTAGGCTTCCTACTGTTATGGCTGTTGCGGTGAAGGGTATGGTTTTGAATAGACCTCCTATTTTTCGAATATCCTGTTCGTCATTTAGACTGTGAATAATTGATCCTGAGCATATGAAGAGTATGGCTTTGAAGAAAGCATGTGTGCAGATATGTAGGAATGCTAGGTATGGCTGATTGATCCCAATTGTTACTATTATTAGCCCTAGTTGGCTTGAAGTGGAGAATGCGATGATTTTTTTGATATCATTTTGGGTTAGTGCACATATAGCGGTGAATAAGGTTGTTAAGGCTCCTAGGCATAGGGCTGCTGTTTGGATTGTAGTATTATTTTCTATGAGGGGGTGAAATCGGATTAGGAGGAAAATTCCGGCTACAACTATTGTGCTTGAGTGTAGTAGAGCTGATACGGGGGTTGGACCTTCTATGGCAGAGGGGAGTCAGGGGTGTAATCCAAATTGGGCTGATTTGCCTACTGCTGCGAGTAATAAGCCTGCTAGGGGGAGGGAGGGAGTTAGTGAATTAAGAAGGAAGATCTGTTGGAGTTCTCACGTGTTGGAGTTAATGAGGAATCATGCTATGGCTAGGATGAAGCCGACATCTCCAATGCGATTGTAGAGGATTGCTTGCAGAGCTGCTGTGTTGGCGTCTGCTCGGCCGTACCATCAGCCGATGAGTAGGAAGGATATAATACCTACTCCTTCTCAGCCGATGAACAGTTGAAAGAGGTTATTGGCCGTTACTAGAATTAACATTGTAATTAAAAATATTAAAAGGTATTTAAAGAATCGGTTGATGTTTGGGTCTGCGTGTATGTATCATATTGAGAATTCTAGGATAGACCAAGTTACAAATAATGCTACTGGTATAAATAGTATTGAGAAGAAGTCTAGTTTGAAGCTAAGGAATAGTTTGAAGGTGTGTAGAGTGATTCAGTGTCAATTGGAAATGATTGTTTCCTGTCCGGAATAAATGAATATGATTGCGGGGATTATACTGAGGAGAAAGGAGTAGGAAACTGTATTTTTAACATAGTATGGATAGTTGGGAGTATTTTGGGGTTTTAGGATTGTTATGAGGATCGGTAGAGTTAGAATGGTTAGAGATAGGATGATAGTGGAGGAGAATAGATTTATTACTTTTATTTGGAGTTGCACCAATTTTTTGGTTCCTAAGACCAATGGATAACTACCATCCTTTAAAAGTGCGGAAGAGCCGTGCTGTTAGGTACGGGAGCATAGAGTTAGCAGTTCTTGCATACTTTTCCGGTAAGTAAGAAAGTTTAGTTTCTGTTGTTAGATTCACAATCTAATGTTTTTGTTAAACTATACTTACAGTATGGAGTACCTAGGATAATTTTAGGGTTTATGGAGAGGAGTAGGAGAGGGAGAATGTGCATGGTTATGAGGGTGTTTTCTCGTGTATAAGAAGGGAGGATATTGTTAACGTGGGGGGTGAGATTGCCTCGTTGGGTTATAATAAGTATATATAGAGAGTACAGGGCTGTAATGATGATGTTTAATCCTAGAAGGATTAGAGAAAGATTGGATCATGAAAATATTGATATTACTACGAATAGTTCTCCGATTAAGTTAATGGTTGGCGGTAGAGCCAGGTTGGTAAGGCTTGCTAGTAGTCATCAGGTTGCTATAAGGGGAAGGAGTATTTGTAGGCCTCGAGCTAGAATTATTGTTCGACTGTGGATTCGTTCGTAATTTGAGTTGGCCAGACAGAAAAGTATGGAGGAAGTCAGGCCATGGGCGATTATTAATGCTGTTGCTCCTATAAAGCTTCAGGGAGTTTGGATAAGAATGGCCACGATAACTAAGGCTATGTGGCTTACTGAGGAGTAGGCAATGAGAGATTTAAGGTCTGTTTGACGTAAGCAGATGGAGCTGGTTATAATTATTCCTCATAGGGAAAGTATTATGAATGGGTAAGCTATAAATTCGGTGAGTGGGGTGAGTAAAATCGTGATGCGTAGTATGCCGTAGCCTCCCAGTTTTAGAAGAATTGCTGCAAGAACTATTGAACCTGCGATGGGAGCCTCTACGTGAGCTTTTGGTAGTCAAAGGTGGAGGCCATATAATGGTATTTTTACTATGAAGGCTAGTATGCATGCTAGTCATAGTAGGGGGGTGCTTCAGGAAGTAGGAAGGGGGTCTAGTCATTGTTGTATTAGGAGAAAGTTCAGTGAGCCTGTAGTGTTTTGTACGTATACTAAGGCAATTAGTAGGGGGAGTGATCCTACTAATGTATAGAATAGGAAGTAAAGGCCCGCATTTAGACGTTCTGCTTGGTTTCCTCATCGTGTAATAATAATTAGGGTTGGGAGTAAGGTAGCTTCAAATAGGATGTAGAATATGATAAGTTCTGTGGCGGTGAAAGTTATAATTAGAAATGTTTGAAGTGAGATTAATATAGTAAGATAGAGTTTTTTTCGGGATGGAATTTCGTTAGATAAGTGGAATTGACTGGCGATAATTATTAAGGGCAGTAGCCATATTGTTAGTATAAGTAGTGGGGTGGATAGAGCGTCGGAAAAGAATATTGTGGATAAGTTGAGACTGTTGTCGGCGAATTGATTTATGAGAGGGAATCATAGGATGCTAATTATCAGACTGTGGGTTGTAGTATTGATTCAGATTATTTTTGGTTTGGAGAATCAGGTAAGGGGGATGAGCATGATAGTGGGTAGAATGATTTTTAACATTTGAGAAGGTTAAGGTTTTGGACATAATCTGTTCCATAAGTGGTAGATACTATAACTAAGAGGGAGAGACCTAGTGCTGCTTCGCAGGCCGCGAAGACTAGTAAGATAATAGGTAATATGGTTGCTAGTGTGAGGTGGGTGTTTAGGATGGTGATAGTCATTATTACAAATAGGGAAAGTATTATTCCCTCTAGGCATAGGAGGGAAGATATTATATGGGATCGGTACATTAGTAGACCTATTGGGGAGATTGTGAATGCTAAGAGTATGTTTATGTCGGTGAGTGACATTAGATAATTATGATTATTATCATAATCTAATGAGTCGAAATCACTTGTTTTGTTTAAACTAATTATCATTATTCGGATCATTCTAGTCCTTCTTGTAATCACTCATATGCTAGGCTAGCAGCTAAGAGGGAGATTAGGATTAGGGCTACAGGAAGTATGGTTTGTAAGTTGTCAGTTTGAGATGCCCATGGTAGGGGTAGAAGAAGGGCAATTTCTAGGTCAAACAGCAGGAATGTAATTGCCACAAGGAAAAATTTTATTGAGAAAGGGAGGCGGGCAGAGCCTAGAGGATCGAAACCGCATTCGTAGGGGCTTGTTTTTTCTGCGTAAGAGTTGGTTTGGGGGAGTCAGAATGCGATAATAACGAGAATTGAGGCTAGGGTTGTGTTTGTTAGGAGGGTGATGGCTATGTTGATTACTCTTTTCCGGATTGTGCCGGAACTAACTGATTGGAAGTCAGTTGTACTGGTTAATACTAAAAGGGTAAGAGCCTCATCAATAGATGGATACGTATAGGAAAAGTCAGACGACGTCTACAAAGTGTCAGTATCAGGCGGCAGCCTCAAATCCAAAGTGGTGATTAGATGTGAAGTGGAATTTTAGTTGTCGCAGGAGACATACGATTAGGAATGTAGATCCAATAATGACATGTAGGCCATGAAATCCAGTTGCCATGAAGAATGTGGAGCCGTATACTCCGTCTGAGATGGTGAAAGGTGTTTCGTAATACTCTGATGCTTGTAGTAAGGTAAAATATAAGCCTAGGGCAATAGTAATAGATAGTGCTTGAATTATATGTTTGCGGTGTCCTTCTATGAGGCTGTGGTGTGCTCAGGTAATGGAAACTCCTGAAGCTAGTAGGACAGATGTGTTAAGAAGGGGGACGTCCAGTGGATTAAGGGGAGTAATGCCTGCTGGAGGTCAATATCCTCCTAATTCGGGGGTTGGGGCCAGGCTTGAATGGTAAAAAGCTCAAAAGAATCCTGAGAAGAAGAAGACTTCTGAGATAATAAATAGGATTATTCCATAACGAAGCCCTTTTTGTACGACTGGTGTGTGATGTCCTTGGAACGTGCCTTCTCGGATAATATCTCGTCATCATTGGTACATGGTTAAGGTATTGGTGAGTAGGCCTAGAGTTAGTAGGGTTGTAGAGTTGAAGTGGAATCACATTACTAGGCCTGAGGTTATTAATAGGGCTGACAGGGCCCCTGTAAGTGGTCAGGGGCTAGGGTTGACTATATGGTAGGCGTGTGTTTGGTGGGTCATTAGGCGTTATCATGTAGATACAGGCTAACTAGTAGTGTAAAGACATATGCTTGGATTAAGGCTACGGCGAATTCTAGAATTGTAAGTAGTACTAGGATTACAAATGTAATGAGGGCGGTGGTTGTGCTAATGTTTATTAATGCAAGTGTTGCTCCCCCGATTAAGTGAATTAACAGGTGACCAGCAGTGATGTTGGCTGTTAGTCGTACGGCTAAGGCTATCGGTTGAATGAACAGGCTGATTGTTTCGATAATAATTAATATAGGGATTAAGGGGAGAGGAGTGCCTTGTGGAAGGAAATGTGCGAGGGAGGCTTTAGTTTTATGGCGGAAGCCTAAGATTACAGTGCCTGCTCACAGGGGAATTGCTATGCCGAGGTTCATTGATAGTTGTGTTGTAGGGGTGAATGAATGAGGCAGCAAGCCTAATAAGTTTGTGGAGCCGATAAATAAGATTAAGGATATTAATATTAAAGCCCATGTTTGGCCTTTACGATTATGGATTGAGAGTATTTGTTTGGACGTTAGATAAATTAGTCATTGTTGAATGGCTACTAGTCGGTTATTAATTAGCCGGTTGGTGGATGGAAATATTATAGTGGGAAATATAATAATCAGTACGACAATGGGAAGTCCTATTATCGTAGGGGTAATGAAAGAGGCGAATAAATTTTCGTTCATTTGTTTTCTCAAGGAGTTAGAGATTTAATGGATTTTGTTGTTTTTGGCTCTGGAGTTGAGTAATAATGGTGGCTAGAGATTTTTAGTTGTATAATAATGAACAGGGTGATTATAGTGGATAGAATTGTGATAAATCATGTTGATGTATCTAATTGGGGCATGTCATTGAGGGAAGATTGATTCCTCCTGTCTTTAACTTAAAAGGTTAATGCTAAATTAGCTTCTCAATGAGATTATAATATAGATGCAGATCATTTCTCAAAACAGTTTAGGGTAACTATCTCAAGAACAATGGGTATAAAGCTATGGTTAGAGCCGCAGATTTCGGAGCATTGACCGTAGTATAGGCCAGGTCGGGTGGACAAGAGAGTTGTTTGGTTAAGTCGACCCGGAATTGCGTCCGTTTTTAGTCCTAGAGATGGGACAGCTCATGAGTGGAGTACATCTTCAGAGGAGATTAGTATGCGGACTGTTATTTCTATAGGAATAACTACTCGGTTGTCGACTTCTAAGAGGCGGAGCCCTCCTGATTTTAGATCAGGTGTAGGGATTATATATGAATCGAAGCATAGTTCCGAATAATCGGTGTATTCGTAGCTTCAATATCACTGGTGGCCTATGGTTTTGATTGTTATAGAGGGGTTATTAATTTCGTCTATTATATATAGGATACGTAGGGATGGGAGGGCGATCGTAATTAGAATAATAGCTGGAAGGATTGTTCAAATGGTTTCTACCTCTTGAGCATCTATTGTGCTTGTGTGGGTTAGACGTGTTGTTAATATAGAAGAGATAAGATATAGGACCAGGGAACTAATTATGAAGACGATTATTAGAGTATGGTCGTGGAAGTGCAGTAATTCTTCCATAATAGGGGAGGTTGCATCTTGGAATCCTAGTTGAAAAGGGTATGCCATAGAGATATACGGGAGTTTCACCTGTAACTCAACTTTGACAAGGTTACGTAATTTTTACTAATATCTCGCTTGTGGAGAAAGACATAATGGTTATGATGTTGGCTTGAAACCGATCTGAGGGGGTTCGATTCCTTCCTTTCTTATTTAGGATTAACATATGTAGGTTCCTCAAATGTATGGTAAGGAGGAGGGCACCCGTGGAGTCATTCAAGATTTGTAGTAGTTAGTTCGGTGACTGAGACTTCTCGTTTAGCTGCAAAGGCCTCTCATACTATAAATACTATTAGTATCACAGCTGTAAGTGAAATAAAGGACCCTATAGAGGATACGGTATTTCAGGTAGTGTATGCATCTGGGTAATCGGAGTATCGTCGAGGTATCCCTGATAAGCCTAGGAAGTGTTGTGGGAAGAAAGTTATATTAACACCTACAAATATTACTAAAAAGTGAATTTTTGCTCACACTGTGTTTAATGTATAACCTGTAAAGAGAGGGAATCAATGTACGAATCCCCCTATGATAGCAAAAACGGCTCCTATAGACAAGACATAGTGGAAATGGGCTACAACGTAATAAGTGTCATGTAATACAATATCCAGAGATGAGTTAGCTAATACGATCCCTGTAAGGCCCCCTACTGTGAAGAGGAAAATGAAACCAAGTGCTCAAAGTATGGCTGGGGATCATTTGATGTTGCCCCCATGTAGAATGGCTAATCAGCTGAATACTTTTACTCCAGTAGGAATAGCAATAATTATAGTAGCAGATGTAAAGTATGCCCGCGTGTCTACGTCCATTCCAACTGTAAATATATGATGGGCTCACACAATAAAGCCTAGAAATCCAATAGATATTATAGCTCATACTATTCCTATATACCCGAAAGGTTCTTTCTTGCCTGAGTAGTAAGTTACAACATGGGAGATAATCCCAAATCCTGGTAAGATAAGAATATATACTTCAGGGTGACCAAAAAATCAGAATAAATGTTGATATAGGATAGGGTCTCCTCCTCCGGCCGGATCAAAGAATGTGGTATTGAGGTTTCGATCTGTTAGAAGCATGGTAATGCCGGCTGCCAGGACAGGAAGAGATAGTAGCAGAAGGACGGCTGTGATTAGGACAGATCATACAAACAGGGGAGTTTGATATTGGGATAGAGCGGGAGGTTTTATATTAATAATTGTAGTGATAAAGTTGATAGCCCCTAGAATAGAAGAAACCCCTGCTAGGTGTAGGGAGAAGATTGCTAGATCAACAGAGGCCCCTGCGTGTGCAAGATTTCCTGCTAGTGGTGGATAAACTGTTCAACCAGTGCCAACCCCCGCTTCGACTGTAGATGAAGCTAACAGTAGTAGGAAAGAAGGATGTAGGAGTCAAAAGCTTATATTGTTTATTCGGGGGAATGCTATATCGGGAGCTCCAATTATTAGAGGGACTAGTCAGTTGCCGAACCCCCCAATTATGATAGGCATTACTATGAAGAAAATCATTACGAAAGCATGAGCCGTAACGATAACATTATAGATTTGGTCATCTCCTAGCAGGGCTCCAGGTTGACCGAGTTCAGCACGGATGAGGAGGCTTAGTGCAGTTCCTACTATACCTGCTCAGGCACCGAATAGGAGATACAGGGTGCCGATATCTTTATGGTTTGTTGAGAAGAGTCAACGGGAAATGAACATAGGTAATATGGCCGAGATAGGCATTAGACTGTAAATCTAAAGACAGAGGGTAATTCTTCTTATTACCAGGCCCTGTGGTGCGTAGCACATTGAATTGCAAATTCAAAGGAGCAGCTTCAATCCTGCCCGGGCTTCTCCCGCCTTTTTTTTTAGGCGGCGGGAGAAGTAGATTGAAGCCAGTTGTTTAGGGTGTTTAGCTGTTAACTAAAGTTTCATGGGTTTAAAGCCCATCAATCTAGTAAGGGTTTAGCTTAAGTAAAGTAGTTGATTTGCATTCAGCGGATGTAGGATAGAGTCTTGCAGCCCTTAGTTTGATCAGAAGTTAAATATTCGATATTTGCTTAGAGCTTTGAAGGCTCTTGGTCTAGGGATTAACCTAAACTTCTAGTATAGGAGAACTATTATAGGGGTTAGAGGAAGTGTTATTGTTGAAATAATGATTAGGGGAGTTAGGTTGGTTGTTTGTTTTATAGTTGTAAAGTGTCACTTGATTTTAATGTTGTTTGTTGTGGGGAATATTGTTAGTGATGTTGCGTATGTTAAGCGTATGTAGAAGAACAGGTTGAGTAGGGCTGTGATGGCTATAAAAGTGGGTAGAATAATGCTGTTATTTTTTGTTAGTTCTTGGAGGATTATTCATTTTGGTATAAATCCTGTAAGGGGTGGTAGGCCTCCTATGGAGAGGAGGATAGTTAATATAATGGCTGTAATTATGGGTATTTTGTTTCATGTGTGGGATAGTGATAGTGTTGTGGTTGTTGCGGAGGCGATTAAGAGCATAAATATTGTTAGGGTTATTGTGATGTAGATTATGAGGTTGAGGAGTGTTAGGGTTGGGTTATAGATAAGGATTGCAGACATTCAGCCTATGTGGGCGATGGATGAGTAGGCTATGATTTTTCGTAGTTGGGTTTGATTGAGGCCTCCTCAGCCTCCAATTATTACGGAGAGGAGAGCTATTGTTAGGAGTAGATTTGGGTTAATGTTGGGCGAAATAGTGTAGAGGATGGATAATGGGGCTAGTTTTTGTCAGGTTAGTAGGATTAGGCCTGATGATAGGGGAATGCCCTGTGTAACTTCTGGGACTCAGAAGTGGAATGGGGAGAGTCCGAGTTTTATAGCGAGGGCAAGGGTAAGGATGGTGGAGGCTGTGGGGTTGATTATGTTCGTAACGGTTCATTGGCCGGAGTATAGTAGGTTGATAATGATGGCGAGGAGTAGAAGTATTGAGGCTGTAGCTTGTGTAAGGAAGTATTTGGTTGCTGCTTCTGTGGAGCGGGGGTGGTGGTTCTTTATAAGTACTGGGATGATTGCCAGTATGTTTATTTCGAAGCCCATTCATGTTGTTAATCAGTGAGAGCTGGTTATTACAATGATTGTTCCTAGGATGATGGTTGATATAGTTATTGAAAAGATGATGGGGTTTATTAGTACGGGAAGGATATAAACCAACATTTTCGGGGTATGGGCCCGATAGCTTAATTTAGCTGACCTTACTTAGGATTTAGTGTAGTGTGGTAGCACGAAGATTTTTGAATTCTTAGGATTAGGTTCGAATCCTATAGTCCTAGAAATAAGAGGGCTTTAGCCTCTATGCTTTACTCTATCAAAGTAACTCTTTTATCAGACATATTTCTTATGTTTGGGGTGGAATGCTAGCCAGTATAATTGGCATGGTAATATATCATATGCATAGGGCAAGTGTTAAGGGCAGGAAGTTTTTTCATAGCAGGTGTATTAGTTGGTCGTATCGGAAGCGTGGGTAGGATGCACGGATTCATAGAAATGATATGGTGAGTAGAAGAGTTTTGGTTGCGAAGTTGGTAGTATAGAGTTCAGGGGTTATGGGGTTGTTATAGGCTCCTAGGAAAAGGATTGTGGTTAGGGCATTTATTATAATAATATTGGCATATTCTGCAAGGAAAAATAGGGCGAAGGGGCCTCCTGCATATTCGACGTTGAATCCGGAGACCAGTTCTGATTCACCTTCTGTTAGGTCGAAGGGAGCTCGGTTGGTTTCTGCTAGGGTGGAGATAAATCATATTATTGCTAAGGGTCATGAGGGGAGAATTAATCAGATATATTCTTGAGTGATGATGAGGGTGGTTAGGGAGTAGGATCCGCTTATTAGTAGGATGGATAATAGGATAATTGCTAGTGTAACTTCGTATGAGATCGTTTGAGCTACGGCTCGTAGGGCTCCAATTAGAGCATATTTTGAGTTGGATGCTCAGCCAGATCAAAGAATGGCGTATACTGCTAGGCTAGATATAGCAAGTATGAATAGGACGCCAAGATTTATGTTGATTAGGGGGTGTGGCATTGGTAAGGGAGTTCATATGGTTAGGGCTAATGTTAGGGCTAGAATAGGGGCGGTGATGAATATGGATACGGAGGATGTTAGTGGACGTAGGGGTTCTTTAGTGAATAGTTTTACGGCGTCTGCGATTGGTTGGAGAAGTCCATAGGGGCCTACGACATTTGGTCCTTTACGGAGTTGTATATATCCTAGGATTTTCCGTTCTACTAGGGTTAGAAATGCTACAGCTAGAAGAACTGGGACGATTGTGGAGAGGAGGGTGATTAGATACATCATGTTAAAGAGAGGATTTGAACCTCTGGTATTAAAGGTTTAAGTTTTATGCAATTACCGGTCTCTGCCACTTTAACTAAGCCCTATGTCTAGGGGTTGTTTGGGTATAGCGTGTCAGGTTGAGATGGTGTCACCTGTTAAGCTGGAAGGCGCTTGGGTTTAAGGAGGCCTTGCCTCTCTTGTCCTTTCGTACTGGGAGGGGCGTAGAATAGATAGAAACCGACCTGGATTACTCCGGTCTGAACTCAGATCACGTAGGACTTTAATCGTTGAACAAACGAACCGTTAATAGCTGCTGCACCATTGGGATGTCCTGATCCAACATCGAGGTCGTAAACCCTATTGTCGATAGGGACTCTTAAATAGGATTGCGCTGTTATCCCTAGGGTAACTTGTTCCGTTGATCAAAGATTTTGGATCAGTAGATGTTGTGGCTTAGACTGGTGAGTCATAGCTTATGATTGCTCGGAGGATTTTTTATGCTCCGAGGTCACCCCAACCTAAATTGTTAACCTATATTGAATGTGTTTTAATTCCTTTTGGTGGTTAGTGTGTGTTCTTAGGTTAATTAATTAAAGCTCCATAGGGTCTTCTCGTCTTATTGGTGTATTCCCGCCTCTTCACGGGAAGGTCAATTTCACTGATTGGGAGTAAGAGACAGTAGGACCCTCGTGTGGCCATTCATACAAGTCCTTAGTTAGAGAACAAGTGATTATGCTACCTTTGCACGGTCAGGATACCGCGGCCGTTAAACTTATGTCACTGGGCAGGCAGTGCCTCTAATACTTGATATGCTAGAGGTGATGTTTTTGGTAAACAGGCGGGGTCTGTGTTTGCCGAGTTCCTTTTACTCCTTTTAATCTTTCCTTAAGAGCACTCCTGTGTTGGATTAACGGGGGGGGGGGGTAAATGAAGGACTTGTTGTTTGGCTTACTTCATGGGCGTTAATTATCAGTGGAGATCCGTTCTGATATACACTTGTGCAAGGAGAATAGAATTCTTGTTACTCATATTAACAGTATCTCTTCTATATGGTTATAGAATGGTCCAGTTTTAGTTCTAGGAGTTAGCATGTTGATATTGGAATTAAGGTAATTAGATTGTTGAGCTTGAACGCTTTCTTTATTGGTGGCTGCTTTTAGGCCAACTATGGTTTGGTTTTTATGCTTGCTCTCTAGGCAAGGTTGTAGCCTGTGTCTAAAAAGCTGTCCCTTTTTAGACTATATTTTAAGTCTACAGTGGAATTAAGGTGTTTTTTGGTAGGCTTAAAGTTGAACTGAAATTCTTTTCTGGACAACCAGCTATCACCAGGCTCGGTAGGCTTGTCACCTCTATTTATGAGTCTTTTCACTATTTTGCCACATAGATGAATTTGCTCTGGGAAGCTGCTCATGAATAGCTCGTCTGGTTTCGGGGTGGTTAACTTAAGGTCTCTTTGCTAAGTTGTTCTAGTTAAATCATTATGCGAAAGGTACAAGGGGTAAACTTTGCTATTTATTGCTTTGATAATTTCTTTCATCATTCCCTTGCGGTACTTTTTCTATAGCGCCTTATTATAATTTCTATCTCCTATACTTTGATGTTCCATAAATGTTTTGTTTTAGTTAATAGGGTAATTGTGCTTGTTCGGTTGTGGGCTAGATTTGGCACAAAATAATCATTTTATATGATATCTTCTAGGTGTAAGCTAGATGCTTTGTGTTTAAGCTATACTTTGTGTTATCCAAGCACACTTTCCAGTACGCTTACCTTGTTACGACTTATCTCCTCTAGTAATTGTAGTAAGTATTAATAGGATTATGGGTTACTGTAGTTATTTGAGGAGGGTGACGGGCGGTGTGTGCGTGCTTCATGGCCTTATTCAGTTAAGCGCTCTATTCTTAACTTACTACTAAATCCACCTTTAGTCCTTAATTTCATGGGGACTTTCGTTGTAGGGAAATAGCCTAGGTGGTAGGAAATGTAGCCCATTTCTTCCCAACCCATAGGCTACACCTTGACCTAACGTTTTTGCGTATTGTGATTAGGCTTACTACGTCTCCTTTTCAGGGTTTGCTGAAGATGGCGGTATATAGGCTGAGTTGGCAAGGGTTGGTGAGGTTTATCGGGGTTTATCGATTATAGAACAGGCTCCTCTAGAAGGATGTGAAGCACCGCCAAGTCCTTTGAGTTTTAAGCTTTAGCTAGTAGTACTCTGGCGAAGAATTTTGTTGGGTTAATTCTTTAAGTTTAGGGCTGAGCATAGTGGGGTATCTAATCCCAGTTTGGGTCTCAGCTGTCGTGTATTCAGATGGTCTAAAGTCACTTTCGTGGAGGAGTTTACAGTAGCTGGGGCTTTTTACGGCGTAGCTAAGGTTTAACTTTATTACTTGGAGCTCTTAAACACGTTTTACGCCGTGAATCTATTGATTGGGGTTAATCGTATGACCGCGGTGGCTGGCACGAAATTTACCAACCCTAGCAAGCATAACTTAGTCAAACTTTCGTTTATTGCTTAATTTTTATCACTGCTGTTTCCCGTGGGGGTGTGGTTAAGCAAGGCGTCGTGAGCTACTTGAGGTGTGCTTGATACCCGCTCCTTTTTATCATGTTGAGTGATTTATAGGGCATCCTCACTGGAGTGCGGATACTTGCATGTGTAGTTTTGCTAGCAACCAATAGAAGGGCTGGGACCAAACCTATATATTTACGGGGCTTTAAAAGTCCATCTAGGCATTTTCAGTGCCTTGCTTTATAAATTAAGCTACATTAAC